CATTATCTAAACGAACCCGGAACATGCCATTGGGAAGGGATTCAGTAATTAAACCTTCATGAATCCATTTTTGTTCTTTCATTCCAGGTAAAACCTCCTTAAAGTATCAACTAATGGAGGAGGAACGATATTAAACAACCCGCCCTTTCTCTTTTTTTTTTCACAAATAGGAAGTTTCGGATCTAATTCGGATAATAGAAGGATTACCATATATAACACAAAATTTCTCCTCCGATTCCTTCTTGTCGAGCCTCTCGATCTGTCATTATACCTCGAGAAGTAGAAAGAATTACAATCCCCATTCCACCTAAAATTCTAGGAATTCTTTGATAGTTAGAATAGATTCGTAGACCAGGTCGACTGATCCGTTTTAAATTTAAAAGATTTCTATAGGGCCTTCTCCTATTCCTTCTATGTCGCAGGGTTAAAACCAAAAAAAATTTGTTGCTTTCCCGATGTTTCCTCACGTTTTCGATAAAACCTTCTCGTAAAAGTATTTTAACAATGTTTTCGGTAATATTTGTAGATGCTATTCGAACCACTCTTTTTCTATCCATGTCAGCATTTCGTATAGAGGTTATTATGTCAGCAATAGTGTCTCTACCCATGATGAACTAAAATTATTGGTTTCTCCTAATTTTGATATAATCAACATGTTTTTCTTTTTTATTTCTTTTATTTATCTATGAATATGAATTATTCAAGGTATATGCGTGAGACACAATCTACTAATTAATCTTAATCTATTTTTTCAAATCCCCTACTATAACCATATCACGCTCTTATCTTATAATACCTCGGGAGCTAATGAAACTATTTTAGTAAAATTTAACTGTCTCAATTCCCGGACGATCGCACCAAAAACTCGAGTTCCTTTTGGATTTCCCTCTTGATCAATGACAACTGCAGCATTGTCATCATATCGTATTATCATACCGTTGTCACGTTTGAGTTCTTTACAGGTACGTACAATTACAGCTCTGACCACTTCTGATCTTTCTAGGGGCATATTTGGTACTGCTTCTTTGATCACAGCAACAATAATGTCACCAATATGAGCATATCGGCGATTGCTAGCTCCTATAATTCGAATACACATCAATTCTCGAGCCCCGCTGTTATCCGCTACATTCAAATGGGTCTGAGGTTGAATCATATCATTTTTTTTTTAATCTGTTCGTTGAATGCAAAGGGCGAAGAAAAAAAAAGAAATATTGTTTGTCCAAAAAAAGAAACCTGCAATTGTTTTTTTTTTTTTCATTCCCAAGACCTATTTCTTTTGGTTTTACATTCTTATCCCGAAATAATGAATTGGGTTCGTATAGGCATTTTGGACGCTGCTATTGAAATAGCTTTTCTGGCTAGATTTTCTGTTACTCCACCCATTTCATAAAGTATTCGACCTGGTTTAACAACAGCTACCCAATATTCAGGGGATCCTTTCCCCGAACCCATACGGGTTTCTGTGGGTCTTACTGTAACTGGTTTGTCTGGAAATATACGTACCCATATTTTTCCGCCACGACGCGCATTTCGTGTCATTGCTCGTCGTCCGGCTTCTATTTGTCTAGATGTGATCCAAGCGGGTTCAAGTGCTTGAAGAGCATATTTACCGAAACAAATCTGATTACCTCGATAAGATATTCCCTTCATTCTTCCTCTATGTTGTTTACGGAATCTGGTTCTTTTGGGGTTATAGTTGATGGTTGTTTCTCAATTCCATCTCTACTACAGAACTGGACGTGAGAGTTTCTTCTCATCCAGCTCCTCGCGAATAAAAGGATTCAAATAAAAAATATTGAAATTGAATTAAGATATTAATGAATAATATACTGAATCGTGGGATTCTTTGAGATTTCATCTAATCTATTAGTAATTTGTATATCATATTTGGATATATAACTAAATATATTAAAGATCTATTTCTATTTATAGATAATATTTTTTTTATAAGGTTATAACGTATAACGAATCGTTATTTTATTTTGTCCTTTATCGTATCGGATTGCCCAAAAGTTAGCAATCCAAGAAAATCAAGTTTTCGCGGGCGAATATTTACTCTTTCAATATCTATTTCAGTTGTAGGGTTAGCTCATGACTTCTCAGAATAGATGAATTGGTTCCCGGTTCGTTCCGCCATCCCAACCAATGAATCATTAGGATTCGTTTTCAATAGAATCTTTTAGATTCATAGGTTCCATCGTTCCCATCGCTCCTTGCTTAATGGTTAGGCCTGAATTCTACAATGGAGCTCTTAATTCAATTTGTTTTTGAGTCAATTTTCTCAGTCTTTATTGGCTCGAGGCTCTTGATTTTTTTGTTCTATGAACAAATTCATTTAATTATCGATAAATCAGTATTGATGCTTTATTACACTGCCTTTTATGAGATAATTCATAGACCTTACATATTGGAATCATATATCATTGATATTTTTTTCTCTCTTTCTTTCACCCTTCCATTTATCCACATCTTTTTTCTATATTTCGCTTCACACCTT